GCAGGCCCTTATGCCCTGAGTTCTCAGCTTCTCCCCAGAAGTGGAACTAACTGGAGGGTCGGTATGCGAAGAGGGGTCTCCCTTGTAACAGGAGTGAAGAATGACCCGACCCGGCCACAAGAAGACAGGCAGAGTGGCGGGGCAATGGTACCAGACGTTAAGGAGAGAGAAGTGAGTTGGTCTCGACGAGAGCCCAGGCGAGTCTCGTGTGTGAGAGTCTGACCGGGATTAAGGATATAGTTCCCTTCCTGGTCTGGGTTAGGGTTCCAAACCTGCCATATCCCCTAAAGCCCCAGAGCTCGAGGTCTACTTCTACCTAAATACATACAGCTTGCCTTACCACCATTTCAGAGCCAAGCCTCCCTTTCTGATAGAGGGGAGTGAGAAAGAGATTTTTTTTTCGGATCGCCTAATTCAATAGCTCAAAAATAGGTGGAGTTCGCCCTTTGAAGCACATAGTTAAGTGTTGCAACAGGGGGGTTGTTCAGCGAACGGGAAGCAAACAAAGTCTCCATACCAACATTGAAGGCTTCGCAGCTATCCGGAAGAGAGCCTTACTCTATAGGGGTGCTAACGCTTTACTAATATAATATCAAGTAAGGGCTCTTCTTCTGTTCTACGAATCTAACTAATCTATACTACTACTAACTATAGTCAGACTAGGTCTTCTAGAGGGAACTAGCATAGTATGGTTTATATATTTTGTGCTACTAGAACCACAAGCCGCACTATACTTGCCTGAACCTCCTAAACGAAGTACGCTTTGGCGAGCGAGAAGCAGCCGGGTATAGGAGAAGGGGCGGTTGGCTTAGTAAAGATAGTAAATAGTTCAACTTGGTGGATAGTTCCTCGGCTCGGTTGAGTAATGTAGTTCGCTCGGCTCGCAGCGGGCTTGTTCTAGTGGAAAGAGATTTCTCTCTGGGAAAAACACATAAGATTTGTTCGCTAGAGCTTCATCACTGAATAATGGTGGCTTGACTTTTTGGAGAACTTCTTCGCGTGGGCGGCGTACGTACAAGGTAGTTTACTTGCTTACTTTAAAGAGGGAGGGGGTGTTAGAAATAAGCCACCGCCCGACGACGGTTTACAACACAGAGCGACCCGGGACATCGAGCGAAGAGCTCCAATGCGCGTATTCGGAGCTACGCGGATGCCGTAGTCGCAGAAGCCGGATCAACATCATGACAACGGCATTCTGGAAACTGTTAGGCCAGCCACAATTGGTCTAATGTCTGGGTGCGTATGGCGGTACACTGAGAGCACCTTTCAAGTCGGCTGACAAAGAAAAAAGGGTTTCGTCGTCTTTTTCCCGCTTTCACCTGCGATTGCGAAGGGATTTGAGGCCGGTTTTCAATTCGCTTCTCTCTCTCCGGCGAGGTTTGACTTCGCGTGGTGGGAAGGCCTTCGCTATTCGCATCTTCCCGTCCAGCAAAGAAAGTGAAGGGGAGCGGACAGCAAGTTGGAGGACGCTGCGGAACCGCGTAATTGATCCATCTGCGCTATTCCCTAATTGAAGCAAGTTAGAAAGCCTTCAGAGCCTCAGCCCCTACCATTTTTTGAATAAAATGAAAGCTGACTAGCAATCGCTCGTTTTTCTTATTAGCATGGGATTGGATGTTAATAATGAAAGACAGAACATCTATTAGAAGGCAATCCCCGGGGAATTCCTATCGATTTCCGATGGATAACAATCCATATTTCTCGCTCTCGCTCTTTCTCCCAATCAATCGCGAGGGTTCCGGGCATGAGAACGCAAGTTCCGGAATCGAACAAAACGTCCGAGGACGAAAGAAAAAATGCTCCGCGGGGAACTCGTTTCATGTCGGCGTATTCGTGCCGGTTAGACGTCGGCCATGAAATCCATCACTATACCGAGCAGATCCCGGGCATTCACATCTCGGTCAAACGGAACTATGCGCGGTTCTCTCGTGAATCGCCTTCAGCAAGGTATGGCATTCAGGGTCTGAACCCGGGGAGAAATCTTTCTTCATAGATACAAGACATTCGTTGCTGATCTAAAAAAGATCTTATCCTGTGGGCGTTAGCGGACGTTTTTCATTCTTCAACCGGTCCTTAGTAGCGTTTCCAAAGTCAACCTAACCGGTTACTTTTGTGGAGACGCGCTAAAACAGGCCTATAGGTTCGCCTTTCTAATAGAAGAAGAGTAGATAATTAGATATAATAAGTATATATAATTAGCCAGATCATCTGAAGCATGAACAGAATCACCTTTGTTCCGAAGGCCTAGCGAGTTAAGCGAGTTCCTTTTTTTTTTTCAAGGAGGTCTTTTTCTTTCCCCGGACCGATGACTCGCTTGTTCAGTACTGCTAAAACTATTATAGGAGTATGCCGTCCCCTCGGGACTACCAGTAGTTTTGGTTGTTGAATCTCGTGCAAGTTAGGTTGTGGTTGTATTGGCTGCAAGCGGAACGTAGGCGCTTTAGGTGTGTGTTGACCATGCACTCTCGCGTCATGTAATGTCGTATGTATGATAGAGGTG